ATGAAATGATATAACCCATTTTTTTTTCATAAATGTCAGTCAGTAGGGAAGAAAAAAAAAGTCAAATTTTCTGATATATCCCTGCTTTTATTTCTATTTCTTTTTTATTTGCTCGATTTATTTTGTTCACATAAATTCTGATCTTGCTAACGATCTAGATTAATATCAGGATCATTAAGTATAAAGTTTAATAAGGAGAAAAGAGTAAAGTAAAGAAAAAAAAGACCGAAATTTATTGAAAATTTGATTATCAATTGTTTTGGCAATAACGAAAGGATTACCAGTAATCTGTGTTGCTCTCGCTAAAGTGCATATCCGTGTGGATGTCAATATATCATTCGCACCTCTGTTTGGTACAACACGGGGATTCTAATCTAAAATCGAAATAGAAATGGTTTAAATGAAATCATAAGAATATATATGCTGTACACTTTATTTCCCTGGGATTGTAGTTCAATTGGTCAGAGCACCGCCCTGTCAAGGCGGAAGCTGCGGGTTCGAGCCCCGTCAGTCCCGACGGATCCAAAAAAATACATCAACCCCCCCCCTCTCTTTTCTATGACTAAGGGATACAAATGGTAGAATTTCATTTCCAATAGTATCTTTGTTTTTTTCTTTTTTCATTTCTCATCAAACAAATATTGATAGTATCCATCATATTCAAGACTCCCATAGATATTGGGCTGCGGGTCTCTGGTTTTTTCGATTGCTCCCCATCTGTATATGTAATAGAATGGAGTACTAGAATTTTCCGGGAGCACATATACAAATGGACTTTCTTTCTTGTACGATACAAAATAAATTGAACATATTTCTAATCAAAGGAAAGAGGATATTAATAAAATAAATAAAGATTAAAAAAAAGATTAAATAAGTCTCACCTCTCTTAGAGAGGGAATGAACAAGCTTTTTTTAAGATTACTGTCGATGTCGAAGAAAGAGCAAACTCTAAATAAAATAGTGAATTTGATGGAATATTAGACTTTTTTATACTGGGACTCGTCTTTCTCACACTTCCTTTCTTTGTTTTCCAAGAAGATTAGATCATTCAAAAAAAATTAGAATTCAACCTTTTCCTTTTTTCTATTTTGTTTCTATTGTTTATTTGGGTTTATTTAGAAACTATTTTTGTAAATAATGGAAGTGAAAAAGCAGTCAGATAATACTTCACGGATGATTGTACAAAGAAGGCGGTAGGTTCTAAAAAAGAAAGAGTGGAAAAGAATGATAAATAAGGCAAAGGAATTCTTTTGATTGGATCAGGAATTCCGTTTTTGTATTCGTATTCGGTGTGTGTGGATAAAAGATCTTCCTATGTTATACTATTCAATTCTCGACGATGAATCGATTTGATAGCTCAGATATTGTTATTCATGATATTGATCCGATTCGATATCATCGAAATCTAATTCATCCCATTGAATTTATAAGCGAAAGATTTATCATCTCTATGGGATTAAATCCCGAGGTATTGTTGCGAAGCAAAAAAAAAAACGAAAGGATGAAATTATGGAAGTAAATATTCTCGCATTTATTGCTACTGCACTCTTCATTCTCGTTCCTACTGCTTTTTTACTTATAATTTACGTAAAAACAGTCAGTCAAAGCGATTAATTTGAATGAAACTTGACTAGCAATGACAAAAAGGATTTCAATTTCGCGTCTTTGAAATGAATGGACTAGAATCAGCAGTCTTCTATGAGGCCTGATAGTATGGTAGAAAGAAAGATTCATCTATTTCTTTCTATCATACTATCTATTATTGTAATGTATAAAGTTTTAATGTATAAAGATAAAGATACAAGTTTAATATCTTAATATAGAGCAAGATACAATATCTATCTTTATCCTCATAGATTATGTATCTTTATTTTGATAGATGTTGATATCAATTAAATATTATATGTAGTGTACATAGTATCTCAATTTCATTTCTTTGCTTGATCTATTTGATTTGCTTGGGGTTGATTCCAATCAATCTGAAATAATCGAAAGGCAAGTCGTACTCTTATGATTTTCTAATTCCTAAATTTTGGATTCTTTTCAATATGAATCCTGGCATCCATCAAAAGAATCAAATCAATGGCAAAGATATGGCATATTTTGATAAAAAAGAAAATGACTTGATTTTCTTTTTTAATTTAATTCAATAATTAAAATGATTTAAATAGTAAAAAGGGCTTTGCAGAACAATCTAGAAAACAATTGATACAGTTTGATTCCTTAACTCAACCAGTAGTACCTCTAGAGTCCACTTCTTCCCCATACTACGAGTGAAAGGGAAAATGTAAAGACTACCATTAAAGCAGCCCAAGCGAGACTTACTATATCCATGTGAATTATGTCCCCTATTTCTATGAATATGAAGAAATTATTCCATTATTGTTCACTAATAATAGTGAAATCACTGGTGCAGAGTCAAAAAAAAAGATTCTGACCCAACACTATTGATGAAATACTCCAATAAATAGGCTTATAAAAGTTCTTATATTATATGATTTCATAGTAAAATCGGTAAAGATTAAGCACAAGCAAACTACGTACGTAGTGACACTTTTGGAAGTATCAAAAAAAAAGAATGTTACTAACATGTAAAAATAATAAGACTTATTCTTTTGCCCTTTTTGATTTTTTTGTTGCCCTGCATTAAGTAAAGTAAAAGTCAATTATCCATCTAATCTAATATTGATTAAATAAATGCCCGAGCACTCCGAACCCTCATGAGTCTGTATACAAAGCATCTTCTGTCCTTTCCACGACTATTAATTAGATTCCCCCTCTGAATATCCAATCGAATTCAAGATTCAAGATTCAAGACTCAGGCAATAGACACTACATTAGTAGTAGAAAGGCGAGCATATCAGGATTTACCGATTCCATTCCACTACTCTAAGCTTTCCTTGAATCCTAGACGCAAGAATTTACAACACTTTAGAGAACAGAACCTCCATAGGTTTAGAATCAAGAAAGTATCACGAGTCTTTTTCCTACACTTGCTTTTGCTGGGGAAAATTTTGTGAGTTATATCAGCAAAACAGGATAGGGGATTTCGAGTCTTTTGTTAATCAGGCGACACCCAGATTTGAACTGGGGAAAAAGGATTTGCAGTCCCCCGCCTTACCGCTCGGCCATATCGCCAAAACGATACAAACTAGATGAAAATCTTCCCCCTCTTTTTCTATTGAAAAATAAAATGTGGATTTTCAGTCACAAAAGCAAAACTTCAGGACAAACTGGAACCATTAACTCTTGACTGTAAATTCATGACCGTTCTTGTATTTGAATTTCAAATTGTGTTTACCTAATGATATAAGAAAATCCAAAATGGATATATAACATAACTAATCAGTATTCATTTTTTTTTTTCAATTTTCACAATCAAAAAATCCTTCTCAATTTCAATTATAACAGCAATTATGAGTATATGTAAACCCCGGAGTATAAGTTGGTATATAACTATAGCTACCTAATGGGGTATTTTCTCTGTATAGTATACAATATGTAATTGCCCATTCATTGTCGTGCTTCAATTTTGCATTGAATAAATTGAAATAGATTGAAGAGAAAATAGGAATTTTTGGTAGAGTACGGCATGTGCTGGCCCGAATAGAACTGTAATGCAATAAAGGAAGAAAGAAAGACGTAAATATCTGCACATTTTAATAAATAAAAGAAATACAAGCTTTCTTACGCAGTTCAATGATATTCTAAAAATTCTATTAAAAAAAAGGTCAAAATATATCTTTTCTCTGCGAATCATTTTTCGAACAATGGAATACACGAAAAAGTCAAGTGCTAGAAAAATCAACTTTCTATTTATTCTTTCTGATTATTATGTCTTTATCTTTGCAAACAGATCAAATCATAAATACATTTCTTTTTCTCGGATCCAATCGGACTGGAATATGTAATATCATAATAATGGTAGAAATTGAATTACTTTTTTTGTTTTGATATTCTATAAAAAACCCATGAGTCTAAGTGACATTTATCAATTCTTTTCCATTTGTATCTGTCTGTTATAAATTGCAATTTGAGTATAATCTTTCTTCCTCCGTTCATACCATACGTATTTCATACATTACATATATATATGTAGTTGGGTAAAATTTCATGTGATTCAGTAAACAGAATAGAAATCCCATTCTTTCTTTATGGAATTATATGCGTATGATTCCATAAAGAATGAGAAATGGGATTTTTTCGATAAATGGGGGAAATTCAAAAAAAAAATGCTCGGGGATGGAAATGAGGGAATGTCTACAATACCTGGGTTGAATCAGATACAATTTGAAGGATTTTGTAGGTTTATTGATCAGGGCTTAACGGAAGAACTTTATAAGTTTCCAAAAATTGAAGATACAGATCAAGAAATTGAATTTCAATTATTTGTGGAAACATATCAATTGGTAGAACCGTTGATAAAAGAAAGAGATGCTGTATATGAATCACTCACATATTCTTCTGAATTATATGTATCCGCGGGGTTAATTTGGAAAACCAGTAGGAATATGCAAGAACAAACAATTTTTATTGGAAACATTCCTCTAATGAATTCCCTTGGAACTTCTATAGTAAACGGACTATACAGAATTGTGATTAATCAAATATTACAAAGCCCTGGTATCTATTACCGGTCAGAATTGGATCATAACGGAATTTCGGTCTATACCGGCACTATAATATCAGATTGGGGAGGAAGGTTAGAATTAGAGATTGATAAAAAAGCAAGGATATGGGCTCGTGTGAGTAGGAAACAGAAAATATCTATTTTAGTTCTATCATCAGCTATGGGTTCGAATCTAAGAGAAATTCTAGAGAATGTTTGCTACCCTGAAATTTTCTTGTCTTTCTTAACCGATAAGGAGAAAAAAAAAATTGGGTCAAAAGAAAATGCCATTTTGGAGTTTTATCAACAATTTTCTTGTGTAGGCGGAGATCCAATATTTTCTGAATCCTTATGTAAGGAATTACAAAAAAAATTCTTTCACCAAAGATGT